AATGATTTAATCTAAAAATAGATCGAATCGAATATTTTTTAATATTAAATGCTATACTATAGAATTGTACTATATAATTGTGATGTGAGAAAAAAAACTAAAATTATATATCGATAGATTAATCGTTATATTCTATGGTCTATGGTAAGTATGAGTATTGAATATTTCCTTTCAATTCTATATTCTATTTTTTCGATAGTCATATTCATTATGACTAGCTAATAGGAATCGCCAAGAATGCAAATATAAGTATATTAATTAATAGCTAACAATAGTTTATTGAATCCCTATGTAGGTAGAATTTATCTTATGTGAGCCTGCTTAGCTCAGAGGTTAGAGCATCGCATTTGTAATGCGATGGTCATCGGTTCGATTCCGATAGCCGGCTTTTCTCTATTGATTTTCTTCGAGTTTTTACATGATTGAGAATGCCCTTTTGAAATCCGAAATCAAATAATATTGAAAAATCTATTTTTTATCTATATAGAATCTTTATATAGAATATATATAGAATATATATATAGAATATATATATAGAATAGAAAGGTCTGGATATTTATTCATCTAATTATTCTTTAGAGTACAAGTACACTACTTCCGTAAACTTCGCTTCATTTATCATTTAGTTCAGTTTTAGTTTAGGTTTATTCTGTAAAATGAAATTTCATCAATAAGAATTCAATATAAATAAGAATAAGGAGTCTTTATGTCGCGTTACCGGGGACCTCGTTTCAAAAAAATACGCCGCCTGGGAGCTTTACCGGGACTAACTAATAAAAGGCCTAGAGCCGGAAGTGATCTTAGAAACCAATCACGTTCCGGTAAAAAATCTCAATATCGTATTCGTCTAGAAGAAAAACAAAAGTTGCGTTTTCATTATGGTCTTACAGAACGACAATTACTTAAATACGTTCGTATCGCCGGCAAAGCCAAGGGGTCAACAGGTCAGGTTTTACTCCAATTACTTGAAATGCGCTTGGATAACATCCTTTTTCGATTGGGTATGGCTCCGACTATTCCTGGAGCCCGTCAATTGGTTAACCATAGACATATTTTAGTCAATGGTCGTATAGTAGATATACCAAGTTATCGCTGCAAACCCCGAGATATTATTACGGCAAGGGATGAACAAAACTCTAGAGCTCTGATTCAAAATTCTTTCGATTCATCCTCTCAGGACGAAATGCCAAAACATTTGACTCTTCAACCATTCCAATATAAAGGATTAGTCAATCAAATAATAGATAGTAAATGGGTCGGTTTGAAAATAAATGAATTGCTGGTCGTAGAATATTATTCGCGCCAGACCTAAACCTAACGAAAAGAAAATAAAAAATCACAAGGGTTCGGACAATTTTGATCCCTTTCGTCGAAGTAAATTAACCTAAGGTTAAGATAAATAAGAGTTTGATCCGGATTTTTCTCCGATTTAGGTATCATAGAACGGGAGGGAGGCTTTCATTCCTTGTCTACTCTTTTCCTTTCAGTATTTTCCGTGACACAGTAATTAGGAATAAAATATATATCAAAAATATATATCAAAGAAGGGTCTAACTGTTTTGTGTTGGAATATAATTTTATATAGTGCTATTTTACTCTTTTGGTTAGTAAGATCAGTGAATTAGATGAAGGTACGGAAAGAGAGGGATTCGAACCCTCGGTAAACAAAAGCCTACATAGCAGTTCCAATGCTACGCCTTCAACCACTCGGCCATCTCTCCTACATAATGATTATGACCCAAAAACCGAGTGAATAGCGAGCCAGTACTAGTAGATTATTGGATAGGAACGACCAATTAATTCTAATTATAACTATAAAAAATAGATAAATTTTCATCAAAGTCAAAGAAAGATCTTTCTTTTGAGGTTAGGCGGATAAATATAAAATATGAAAACTGTTAGAAACATTCTATTCATGTTTGCAAAACCAGCCTTCGCCTCTTTTTCTGTTATTTTATATCGGTACCGAAGGCAATCACTAAATTATAACGAATCAGCTGATTGATGGGTCTATTTTTGCACTTAGGTTAATGGATCTCTTTAGATCACGATTCTATTTAGACTATAATTCCATATCTTATATCTTAAGAATTCTCAAATTCCTTTCCAGTCCAGTATTCAAAAAAATTATATATATATAGTTGATTGTATAGTGTATACCTCCTATGCATACAAAATAAAATGGGCGGGTTTTTTCATCATAGAATGGTTATTCGATCTTTTTTTCTTCTTTGGATGAGAATTCAATAAAAAAATTTTTCGTTATTCTCATCTGTAACTTCAATGAAATTGAATACTTTCTTTTGTTGGTATACTACTCCATTTACATTAGGATGAAATCGAAGCGTACTCCAATATTTATTTCTTTGTTTTTTTTTTTTGATTCCTGTCAAAAAGGAATAATTTGAATAAATATAAATACAGGGCCCATATCTTTTTTATTAATGAATCTGTTTTTATGTTATTTCGTACTGTACAATTCTTTTCTTTGTGGGATCGG